AGTAAGCGCTATAGCCTGTTTCCAATACTCAGCAGCTTGATCAAACCACGCCTCCGCAATTTCAGAATCACCCTGTAGAATGGCCTGTTCTCCGCGGTTGGAATAGGTGGTTCAATTCCTTCCCTTAGAACCGTACTTGAGAGTTTCCTACCTCATACGGCTCAGCAATCAATTCTTTTTTCGGTATCATCTTATATTTACCCTATTCCCCTAGACTAACTGAATTCTATTTATGAGAAATAAATCCCATTTTTCTTGGGTTAACCAGAAAAAATTAATTACATAAGTTTAAAATTCTAATTGTGATCAATAATTAGTTTTATCTTTTTTCCCACCTTAAGAAAAATGAAACATAGATATCCCCTATATCGTTATAATTTTCCGAAAGGTAACTATCTCGGTTTCATATATGAAATTTATATAGAATCTTTGAAAAAGACTTTCTTCCATAAGAAAAAAGAACTTACTATCTTTGGGATCTGATGCTACACCGCTGCTCAATACTTTAGTGGATCGACTCTATTACATAAGTTGATTCCTAACTTTATATATCATTTCATGACATAAGTAAGCAGTTTTTAACTGTATCGACCCAAAAGCTCGCTAATTGATCTTTACGATGCTTTTTTTATCAATTTGATTCTTTATCCATAGAATATAGTATGTAGACTTTATCTATTTATTTCCTTTTTTGTTATCATGAGGTTTCTTTCCTTGCTACAGCTGGTAAAAATCGTTGCTTTGAACGATGCATATGTAGAAAGCCTTTTTTTTCTAGTATTGACTAGTTAATTTTATCTTTTTTCTTTCTTTCTATAGTGGAGATAGTCGCACGTAATGACAGATCACGGCCATATTATTAAAAGCTTGTGGTAAGAATGGGTTTCGTTCTAATGCCCGGAAATAGTATTCCAAAGCCTTTGTATGCTCCCCGTTGCTTGTGTGTATAAGGCCTATATTATAAAGTATATAACTTCTATCATAGGGATCAATTTCTGATCGCGTAGCTTCATAATAATTCTGTAAAGCTTCCGCATAATTTCCTTCGGATTGAGCTGACATCCGTTACGGTCGTTCATTTATTTTATTCAAAAAATCTCCGCTCCAGAACCGTACGTGAGATTTTCATCTCATACGGCTCCTCCCTTCTGTGCCTGTGCATAGTAGTAAGGGGAATAAGTCATGGAATCTAAATTTCACTATTCTCATTATGAACTGACAGGAGCTGGTATTTTTACAAGAAATCTCTAGCTAGCCTTCCCGAAAGAGGTTTTTTTAAGACCTATCATATTAGTACTAGATAGAAATGGTAACTCCAACGATTTCTTTGTCCTCAACGCTTACTATTTCCAGGAATTAGTCACTTCAACAATCTTTGATGGTTATACGAGTATCCAAAGTACGAGCGAGATGGATGTTTGTTGTCCCAACCATTCTTGTTAGCCCCGATACCGATAAGGAAAAGGGTAATTTTTACCAAAGTTTTTGTGTTGTTGATTCCTAGTGTAGTGCTTCTTCCCCTATGCCGCCTATTGGTACTAGTGGAGTAGGATTGACCTGCAATACAGAACCCATAGGTATAACCTTTCGTTTAATACTAAAATCGACACTAAAGGTATCTGAGGCTGGATCAATCGAGGATACACGACAGAAGGAATTGTTCTATCTCCAAACTTTACCTTCACTAAGCGTAACTTTATTTCAATAATTTGGTTCTTTATATTCCGAACTGCGTCTTTTTCTCGTAAGACTTCGTTGAGGGCTAAAAAAATAAGAACAAAAAATCAAATCACACCATCTCTATAATAGGTAAATGCTTTTTTTTCTCCTGAAGTTGTCGGAATTATTCGTAATAAAATATTAGCTATAATTGAGGAGGTCTTATCAATAAAATTTCCATTTATCCGAGATCTAGGCATAATTAGTAATCCATTCTATAATTCTTCTCATTACCCTCTCGGGGAAAATGATCCCACAAAAAGGAATTGTAGAGTACAAAATAACATAAAAACAGAAAAATTCTTGTGTACCTTCTGTTCAAATTTTACCTTTTTTTGACAAAGAAAGATGGGAGACTTTTGAATCAGATTGCATTTTCTAAAATATCAATTTTGTAGTATACAAATGCACGGAACTATTACTATTTCATCTAAGTTAGATAACCAAGGACTTTATTTTACTATGGATTCTTATAACTCGAATCCAATAACTCAATAAATTTAGATTTGGTTATGACCCAAAAAGGAAAAGGATGACTAATGATTATACAATTGAATAAAATGTCATAGAAAAATTCATGGTATGATTCATAAATTTATAATAGGGTAGATGGATGATAAGAGAGGTTGTTTATAAATATGGAATTGGAAAAGAAACTTTTTTTCCTATGGACTCACTATTCACTCGGTTTCTGGTCAATAATAGGATTATATAGGAAAGATGGCCGAGTGGTTGAAGGCGTAGCACTGGAACTGCTATGTAGGCTTTTTGTTTACCGAGGGTTCGAATCCCTCTCTTTCCGTTTCTGTTAATTCACCATCGTTACCAACTACAATATATCAAATCAAATAAAAACGAATATCATTATATTATTCCAACAGCTTTATTTGATATAAAATTATGATTCCTAATTACTGTGGTATGGGTACGTAAAAGAAAAATCTTGTGGAAAGAGCAAAAAAAAAAATTCTACTGCGTATCAATTTGTAATACATGAATAACAAAATACGGATTAAGGCCCTTAGATCTATTTCCTTCGTCGAAAAAGGGACAGAATTGTCTAAACCCCTTTTCTTGTTATGTTCGTTAGGTTTAAGTCTGACGAGAATAATATTCTACGACTAACAACTCATTTATTTTTAAACCGATCCATTTACTATCTATTATTTTATTTACTAAGCCTTTATATTGGAATGAGTCAATAGTCAAATGGTTTGGCACTCCTTCCTGAGGAGATGAAGCAATATAATTTTGAATCAGAGCTTTTGATCTTTGTTTATCCTTCGTAGTAATAATATCTCGGGGTTTGCAACGATAACTTGGTATATCCACTATATGGCCATTAACTAAAATATGTCTATGGTTAACTAATTGCCTGGCTCCGGGAATGGTCGAAGCCATACCCAATCGAAAAAGGATATTATCCAACCGCATCTCAAGTAGTTGTAGTAAAACCTGGCCTGTTGACCCTTTGGCTTTTCCAGCGATATGCACATATCTAAGTAATTGTCGCTCTGTCAGACCATAATGAAAACGCAATTTCTGTTTTTCTTCTAAACGAATACGATATTGCGATCTTTTCCCGGAACGCAATGGGTTTTTAAGATCACTTCCGGATCTAGGTCTTTTACTAGTTAATCCCGGTAAAGCCCCCAGACGGCGTATTTTTTTGAAACGAGGTCCTCGGTAACGAGACATAAAGTAAAGACTCCTTTTTATTTTATTGAAATTTCATTCATTTTACAGAAGAAATCAAAATTAAGACTGAACTAAAGAATAAACAAAGCAAAGCGAAATCTATATAGAATGAAATGTATTGTGTTAATATCCAGATTTTTTGTTGTATATATATATATATATAGAAAGAAGATTAAGGCTCTGTTTTATGATTTATTATATATATATAAAATATAAATCTAATTGGATCTAATCAATTTTTTTTAGAATTACCACGACATAATAGATTAGTGACTCAACGTTTGTAGAAATGGAGAGGAGAGATTCTCAATTATGGAAAAATCGATATAGAAAAAAGCCGGCTATCGGACTCGAACCGATGACCATCGCATTACAAATGCGATGCTCTAACCTCTGAGCTAAGCGGGCTCACATAACAGAAATAATGCATAGGAATTCAAGAGACTACCAGATCCCCGCTATTGGCTGTAAAGTTCGTATGAACTATATATATATTATATATTTAATATAAACTATTTAATATAAACTATATATTATATATTCTAGTTCATAATTCTATCCATAACATAATATAACTAATAAAAAAATATAAAATTAATATGCAAATTAATATTAATAATATATTTAATAAATAAATAGAATAATATGACTAAATAGAATTCTATTCTAATAATGTAACAGATCTAATAATGTAACAGAAATAAAATATTTGACTAATTTCAATTTTATTATTATACATAATAATTATTGATGATATACATTTACATTGCTGTTATTTTTATATTTTTTATAAAAATTTCTAATAATAAGATATTGAAAATACCAAAAAATTGGAATTCCTTTTTTAGATTTGAGAATAGTTATAACAACTAAGGTTAATTATATTCATATTATAGCGGATCAGTCCTAAGAAAAGTATAAAATAAGGATAAAGATACAACAATAAAAATTATAATAAGACATTCCTCTGATTTCGTTCGAAAAAGGATGGAGATAGGACAAAAAAAACAATAAGGAAGAATATCGACCCTTCCAGTATTCCAAAGCACACTCTAAAAATAAAAGGGGAGGGGGACGTATATATATGTGGTATATACCTCTCTATATTGAATTGTGGATACATCAATGATAGAATCATTTCTGATTGAAACAAAGATGATTCATACAATAGAGGTGGAACGAGAGGGGATAGCCAAAAAAATAAAATAGGCATACACAATTTTTTAATATAGGAATCATTATATAATGAACTCAATGGTTCCAAGATAAATGAAAAAGTTGGGTAAAATTACAACTGGATCCTTGTCTAAAAGTCTAAAAGGGGGATATGGCGAAATTGGTAGACGCTACGGACTTGATTGGATTGAGCCTTAGTATGGAAACCTGCTAAGTGAAAACTTCCAAATTCAGAGAAACCCTGGAACTAAAAATGGGCAATCCTGAGCCAAATCTTTATTTTTTGAAAAACAAGGGTTTAAAAAAGAGAATAAAAAAGGATAGGTGCAGAGACTCAATGGAAGCTGTTCTAACGAATGGAGTTGACTACGTTGCGTTGGTAACTCAAATTTTTCTATAACAAAAAA